TGGTAACTGGGTTCATGAATTATGGTCAACAAACAGTACGAGCTGCGAGGTACATTGGTCAAGGGTTCATGATTACCTTATCCCACGCAAACCGTTTACCTGTAACTATTCAATATCCTTATGAAAAATTAATTACATCGGAACGTTTCCGTGGCCGAATCCATTTTGAATTTGATAAATGCATTGCTTGTGAAGTATGTGTTCGTGTATGTCCTATAGATCTCCCCGTTGTTGATTGGAAATTGGAAACTGGTATTCGAAAGAAACGATTGCTTAATTACAGTATTGATTTCGGAATTTGTATATTTTGTGGTAACTGCGTTGAGTATTGTCCAACAAATTGTTTATCAATGACTGAAGAATATGAACTTTCGACTTATGATCGGCACGAATTGAATTATAATCAAATTGCTTTGGGTCGTTTACCAATGTCAGTAATTGACGATTATACAATTAGAACAATTTTGAATTCGCCTCAAATAAAATAAAAAATGTAAAAACTCTTTGATTAAAGAGGAATTTCCAATTATCAAGGTTCAATTTGATCTAATCTAAAGGAATGAGTTCTTTATTTTTTTTCTTGGTCAATAACTATAAATTCTGACCAACTGTAAATTGGTTGGTGGGAAGGGCGACTTAATTTGAATTGAACTGTATATAATATACGTAATTTTACGTAATTATATAATTATATATAACTAATAACTAAATATAGTTTCGAACTAAACGACCCTTTTCTTTCGAGTGAAAAAGGCTATTGGCCCACTAATTCTACCTACATCAATTTTAATTTAAACCCAGTCGATTAGAATTTAATATTTCAATTAGGAGCATATAGGATATCATAAAAAATTTCCTGGTCGGGTCAATAAAATCATGAAAAACATTTCGATTTATTTATCTTTAAAATAAAATGGATTTGCCTGGACCAATACATGATTTTCTTTTAGTTTTTCTGGGATCAGGTCTTATAGTAGGAGGTCTAGGAGTGGTCTTATTTACTAATCCAATTTATTCTGCCTTTTCCTTGGGATTGGTTCTTGTTTGTATATCCTTATTTTATATTCCATCAAACTCCCATTTTGTAGCGGCCGCACAACTCCTTATTTACGTGGGAGCTATAAATGTTTTAATCCTATTTGCTGTAATGTTCATGAATGGTTCAGAATATTACAAAGATTTGAACCTTTGGACTGTTGGCGATGGGATTACTTCGTTGGTTTGTACAAGTATTTTTGTTTCACTAATTAGTACTATTCTAGATACGTCTTGGTACGGGATTATTTGGACGACAAAATCAAATCAGATTATAGAACAAGATTTGATAAGTAATAGTCAACAAATTGGAATTCATTTATCAACCGATTTTTTTCTTCCATTTGAACTCATTTCGATAATACTTTTAGTTGCTTTGATAGGTGCAATTGCGGTTGCTCGGCAATGATAAATCTTTATAACCGTTAACGGCAATCAAAATTCACCCCTGTCTGTTCTGTGTTATCAAATTCATTTATCTTCAATTCTACTTAAAGACTATAATATAAAAAAAAAAGAATTTTTTTTTTATCTATTGCCAAATAACATATACCATTTTCTTGCTTTGTACTTTATCTTTATAGTAAATTGACTCGGTTGAATTATTGTTCATATTGAAATGAATCCAAATTAATAAGGAGCTGGTCAATGATACTCGAACATGTACTTGTTTTGAGTGCCTATTTATTTTCTATCGGTATCTATGGATTGATCACGAGTCGAAATATGGTTAGGGCCCTTATGTGTCTTGAACTTATACTGAATGCAGTTAATATAAATTTCGTAACATTTTCGGATTTTTTTGATAGTCGACAACTAAAAGGAGATATTTTCTCAATTTTTGTTATAGCTATTGCAGCCGCTGAAGCCGCTATTGGGTTAGCTATTGTTTCGTCAATTTATCGTAACAGAAAATCAACTCGTATCAATCAATCGAATTTATTGAATAAATGAATAAATAAAATGAATAAATTAAGTAATATCAATTATAGAAATTAGACTATTCATCAATTTAAACTATCAGCAACTTCAATTAGTATGAATTGAAATCAGCATAGCATGTATTATACGTCGATTTGAGAAAAAAGTACAAAATCAAAGTATCTTGGCCCAATCTCATGAGTCAATCCAGAATTAGATTGATTGGAAAAATTCTGGTAAAATCATTGATTCATCTGGTGTCTAAATATACGATTCATTTATAAGTTTACTAGATCGAAAATTTATGGCATTCAAAAAGTTATAGATCCAATGTCACATTCAGTAAAGATTTATGATACCTGTATAGGATGTACTCAATGTGTCCGAGCCTGCCCAACGGATGTATTAGAAATGATACCTTGGGATGGGTGTAAAGCTAAGCAAATTGCTTCTGCTCCAAGAACAGAAGACTGTGTCGGTTGTAAGAGATGTGAATCCGCCTGCCCAACGGATTTTCTGAGCGTTCGAGTTTATTTATGGCATGAAACAACTCGAAGCATGGGTCTAGCTTATTAATACGTTCCAGAAAAAACCACTTAAATCCATTTTGAATACAGTTGATTTTTTTTTACCGACAAAAACCCGTGCTCAAAATATATTATTATTATATTTTGAGCACGGGTTTTTTTGCCCAAGTGTATCTTGTCTTTACCACGAATGATTTTCCTTGGTTAACAATAATTGTAGTTTTGCCGATATTAATGGGTTCTTTTATTTTCTTTCTACCTCATAGAGGAAATAAAGTAATAAGGTGGTATACTATATGTATATGTATCTTAGAGCTTCTTTTAACAACCTATACATTCTGTTCTCATTTCGAATTGGACGATCCATTAACCCAATTAGCAGAGGATTATAAATGGATCAATTTTTTTGATTTTTATTGGAGATTGGGAATAGATGGACTTTCTATAGGACCTATTTTACTGACGGGATTTATTACCACTTTAGCTACTTTAGCGGCTCGGCCAATTACTCGAGATTCCCGATTATTCCATTTTCTGATGTTAGCAATGTACAGCGGTCAAATAGGATCATTTTCTTCTCGAGACCTTTTACTTTTTTTCATCATGTGGGAGTTAGAATTAATTCCCGTTTATCTACTTCTATCCATGTGGGGGGGGAAGAAACGTCTCTATTCAGCTACAAAGTTCATTTTGTATACTGCGGGAGGGTCCATTTTTCTATTAATAGGAGTTTTGGGTATTGGTTTATATGGTTCTAATGAACCAACATTAAATTTTGAAACATTAGCTAATCAATCGTATCCTGCGGCACTGGAAATAATATTCTATGTTGGATTTCTTATTGCTTTTGCTGTCAAATCGCCGATTATACCCTTACATACATGGTTACCAGATACCCACGGGGAGGCCCATTATAGTACCTGTATGCTTCTAGCTGGAATTTTATTAAAAATGGGAGCCTACGGGTTGGTTCGGATCAATATGGAATTATTACCCCACGCCCATTCCCTATTTTCTCCCTGGTTGATTATAATAGGCGCAATACAAATAATCTATGCAGCTTCAACATCTCCGGGTCAACGTAATTTAAAAAAAAGAATAGCCTATTCCTCTATATCTCATATGGGTTTCATAATTATTGGAATTGGCTCTATAACCGATACGGGACTTAACGGAGCCATTTTACAAATAATCTCTCATGGATTTATTGGTGCTGCTCTTTTTTTCTTGGCAGGAACGGGTTATGATAGAATACGTCTTCTTTATCTCGACGAAATGGGTGGAATGGCTATCCCCCTTCCAAAAATATTTACAATGTTCAGTATCTTATCAATGGCTTCCCTTGCATTACCGGGTATGAGCGGTTTTGTTGCAGAATTATTAGTATTTTTTGGAATAATTACCAGTCAAAAATATTTTTTAATGCCAAAAATACTAGTTACTTTTTTAATGGCAATTGGAATGATATTAACGCCTATTTATTTATTATCCATGATACGCCAAATGTTTTATGGATACAAGCTATTTAATGTTCCAAACTCTTATTTTTTTGATTCTGGACCGCGAGAGTTATTTGTTTCGATCTCTATCCTTCTACCAATAATAGGTATCGGTATTTATCCGGATTTCGTTCTTTCATTATCAGTTGACAAGGTGGAAGCTATTATATCTAATTATTTTTATCGATAGGTTTGAGGAAAAGAAAAAACGAACAAATCAAAAAGCAATCCTATTTTTTTGGATATTGTTCGTTGTCGAATAAGAAAGAAGTCTTTTTTCTCTTAAGCTTAAGTGGGATTTTCTCTTAAGCTTAAGTGGGATTTTCTCTTAAGTTTTAAGTTAAAATGAATTGGAATTGTAACCAGATAGATTTGTCCTTTGTGAGAACCATTTGAATCAAGTAGTGTAGTGATTCAAATGGTTCTCGACAGTTTATTTCTTATCTTATATTCTTACTTAAATATTTAAATATATAATAAATAGATACTATTTATATAATATATAAATATAGGTATATATTCTATCTTTGTATTCGTCAGGATCCTTTTAATTTCTAATTTAATTAGATGTTAATGTAAATTAAATGAACCATAACTATGTAACCCTATTCCTAATAAATTGACCCCAAAATAGCATATCCAAATGATAAGAAAGCCCATAGAAGCCACAATTGCAGAATTTATACTTTCCAAATTTTTAGTTGTTCGAGTATGTAAATAAATCGCAAATATGGTCCAAGTAATAAATGCCCAAGTTTCTTTTGGGTCCCAATTCCAATAGGATCCCCATGCCTCATTAGCCCATACTGCTCCTGAAAGAATACCTATGGTTAAAAAGATAAACCCTAAACTAATAATACGATAACCCCAATGATCTAATTGTTGAATCAGTTGAGCCTTGTAATAATTTCTAGAAGAAAAAAAAAAAGTGCTTAGTAAAACATTGTTTCTTTGATTCATGTATTGGATCTCTCCAAAGAAAAATGATTCATTTAAAAAATTATTGTTTTTACTAAAAATCCTTAGAACTTTTCGAAATGTAATGACTAAGAGAGCTACTGATAATAATGATCCACATAAAAGAGCTGCATAACCCAATACCATCATACTTACGTGCATCATTAACCAATGGGATTGGAGAGCAGGTACTAATATTTCTGATTGATGGATTTCAGTTAACAGACCTGAAGTAACAAAGCCTTGGGTAAAAATAGTAGTTGGTGCAGTTATCACCCTTAAATAATTTTTATCTTTTTTAACATATGGAACCATATGAATAATGGAGAAACTCCATGAAAGAAAAATTAATGATTCATATAAATTACTTAATGGGAAATGGCCTGAATAAATCCAACGAGTGACTAATAATCCTGTTATACAGAAAAAAGTAGCTATCGTCCCTTTTTCTGACGAATCATATAGTCCTCTGATTTCATCGACTGATAAGCTTATCAAATAAATTGTAATTACAATTGAAACGATCGAAAAGGATATATGAGTTAATATATGTTCTAAAGTAGAAAATATCATAATTAAAAAAAAGGGGGGTACAAAATTATACGGAATTGAATTCATTATAGGACTTATTATATCTCTTTTATAAGATGTCATGCCGCCACTCGGACTCGAACCGAGATGCTCTAGCACTGCTTCCTAAGAGCAGCGTGTCTACCGATTTCACCATAGCGGCGTAGGGTATTTGAAATAATAATAATCTATTTTTAGTTAATCGTCGAGATTGAAGGAGTCAATTCAATATTTTTTTTTTGAATTCAGATTCAAATTAATGAGAAAAAATAATTTCCTTTCAATATAAATAGGCATTGAAAGATTCCAATAAAAATCTTTATTATCCTTTTCTTGATAATAAGATTAAGATGTTTTATTTAACAGAGGGCATTTTCGTAGTTTATAAATGGAAATCCTGTAACTAAATAATTATGACTTCAACCCAAACATTTCATTTTTAAAAAGTTCTTTCATATTTGCATTTTTGAATATTTTTGAAAAATTCATTTATTTTATGAATCTAAACTAAAAAATGCATTTCTTCAATGAACAAAAAATTCTTTGTAAAAATTAGAATTAATTATAAAGATTGATCAATCTTCCTTTACAAGCAGAGGATCCATCCATTTTTGACCACTCAATATTGACACATTATCCGTCTATCTACCTAAATGAATAAAAAAGAGGACTTTTATCAAAGGAGTTGGGAATATATTCTATACTGAGTCATAAAAATAATGATTCAAAAAGTTACAAAATAGTTTTTTTTTTACTTAGTCAATTAATTTCAACGATCTTTTTTTGGTTTTTATTTTTCCTAAAGATCTTATATCTTCTTTTATGTAGAAAAAAAGGAAAACTTATTTATTATTGTGAAAAGTGAACCGATGGGGAAAAAAAGAATCCCCATTCGGAAATGATAAAATATATTAAAAAGGGGAGTACCATTTTCTTTTCAGATTTAGATTATTTAATCTAGCGTTTGATTATTTATTTTATTGGTCGTACAAAAAAACTTTTTGAATTCCCGGTTGAAAGAGACTTTGCTAATGAAAAAGCTTTCAACGCTGCCCAATATGCCTTTTTTTTCCAAATATTTTTACGAATACGTTTTTTTGATATAGAAGTGCGTTTTTTTGGAACTGCCATGAAAAATTAAAAAAGTTATTCATTTCTATAGTTGGATGTGAAAGACATCTATTGTTCAAACAATTCAAATTTTTCTTTTTTTTTCCAGATATTGTATAGAATAAAAAAAATTGAAAAACAAAACTTTAGAATTTTTGTTTTTTTTTTGATATCCCTGTCCATTTTTGTTCTGCTCTATTTTATTTATACTGGTAATAAAGCAGGTAAATAGATTGAAAGGTTTCTTAAAACCCAATCCTTACCCCCCTCCCTAATTCAAAATTACTTTCATTTTTTTGCTATTAAATTGATCAAGCTCAAAAGAGCGAGTACACATAATTTGAATGAAACTAGTAGTTAATCAAAAAGGATACATGATTTTAGAAAAGTTATTTTAGTAATTGTAATTCTCCTTTTTCTTTTAAGTCTATTTCTTTTTTATGTTATGAAAAGAAAAACGTCGAATATCATATTCCTTCCGACAACGAAAGATGTCTTCCAGCCCAATAAAAGACAATCGCCGAGTTCCCCAATGAATTTTTCCATAAAGAAGGAACGAAAAAAAGTTCTTTAGAGTCAAGTTATGGGCCATCCTATTAGTAATATTTATTAATATTACTAATATATTATTAGTAATATTTATTAATATTACTAATATATTAGTCATATCAAAATCAAGTAATGTATTAAGTAGTCTATTTTGGTCTAATTCTTTTTCTTTGCTCTATAGATATAAATTAGAAATTATCGTAATATTAATTGAAATTTTTTTTCTATCTTCCTAAAAATCTTACTTAATATAATCTTAATATAATATATTAATAAAAAAATTTGTAATCGTAACTTGGTTATATTCATATCATTTGACCAATTCTAACTTCTTGATTTGAATATTTGAAGTATTAAAAAAAAAAGATTGAGAATAATTAAGTTAAGAATAGAAAATTTTATTTAAGTTTTCCATATCTTGATTTTTTAGTGAACCTAAAAGAAAAGGGTGATAAGAGCCGGTGAATCAGAAATAATTAATTAAAATTAAGAATAAAACAAGAAAAAAAGGTTTTTTATTATGGAATATACATATCAATATTCATGGATTATACCTTTCATTCCACTACCAGTTCCTATGTTAATAGGAGTGGGACTTCTACTTTTTCCAACGGCAACAAAAAATCTTCGTCGTGTGTGGGCTTTTCCTAGTATTTTACTGTTAAGCATAGTTATGATTCTTTCAGTCTATCTATCTATTCAGCAAATAAATAGAAGTTCTATCTATCAATATGTATGGTCTTGGACCATTAATAATGATTTTTCTTTAGAATTCGGTTACTTAATCGATCCGCTTACTTCTATTATGTTAATATTAATTACTACCGTTGGAATTTTGGTTCTTTTTTATAGTGATAATTATATGTCTCATGATCAAGGATATTTGAGATTTTTTGCTTATCTGAGTTTTTTCAATACTTCAATGTTGGGATTAGTTACTAGTTCTAATTTGATACAAATTTATATTTTTTGGGAATTAGTTGGAATGTGTTCTTACCTATTAATAGGTTTTTGGTTCACGCGACCTATTGCGGCAACTGCTTGTCAAAAAGCGTTTGTAACTAATCGTGTAGGGGATTTTGGTTTATTATTAGGAATTTTAGGTATTTATTGGATAACGGGTAGTTTTGAATTTCGGGATTTGTTCGAAATATTCAATAACTTGGTTTATAATAATGAAGTTAATTTTCTATTTGTTACTTTGTGTTCCTTTCTTTTATTTGCTGGTGCAGTTGCTAAATCGGCACAATTCCCCCTTCATGTATGGTTACCTGATGCCATGGAAGGACCTACTCCTATTTCGGCTCTTATCCATGCTGCTACTATGGTAGCAGCAGGAATTTTTCTTGTAGCTCGCCTTCTTCCTCTTTTTATAATCATACCTTACATAATGAATTTCATATCTTTGATAGGTATAATAACAGTATTATTAGGAGCTACTTTAGCTCTGGCTCAAAAAGATATTAAAAGAAGTTTAGCTTATTCCACAATGTCTCAACTAGGTTATATGATGTTAGCCCTAGGTATGGGTTCTTATCGAGCCGCTTTATTTCATTTGATTACTCATGCTTATTCAAAAGCATTGTTGTTTTTAGGATCCGGATCTATTATTCATTCAATGGAATCTATTGTTGGATATTCTCCAGATAAAAGTCAGAATATGGTTCTTATGGGAGGTTTAAAAAAGCATGTCCCAATTACAAAAACCGCTTTTTTAGTGGGTACACTTTCTCTTTGTGGTATTCCACCTCTTGCTTGTTTTTGGTCCAAAGATGAGATTCTTAATGATAGTTGGTTGTATTCACCGATTTTCGCAATAATAGCTTGTTCCACAGCAGGATTAACCGCATTTTATATGTTTCGGGTCTATTTACTTACTTTTGAGGGACATTTAAACGTTCAGTTTCAAAATTATAGTGGTCAAAAAACTAACTCTTTCTATTCAATATCTCTATGGGGAAAAGAAATACCAAAAACAATTAAAAAAAAATTTCGTTTATTAACTTTATTGGCAATGGATAATAATGAAAGGGCTTCTTTTTTTTGGAATAAGACATATCAAATTGATGATAATGTAAAAAGGATTATAAGCCCCTTTCTTACTATTATTCATTTTCGCACTAAAAACACTTTCTCTTATCCCCATGAATCGGACAATACTATGATATTTCCCATCTTTCTATTAGTCCTATTTACTTTGTTTGTTGGAGCCATAGGAATTCCGTTTAATCAAGACGGAAGTGATTTAGATATATTATCTAAATTGTTAAATCCGTCTATAAATCTTTTACATCAAAATTCAAATGATTCTGTGAATTGGGAGGAATTTGTTACAAATGCAAGTTTTTCCCTCAGTATAGCTTTTGCCGGAATATTTTTAGCGACTTTTTTCTATAAGCCTATTTATTCATCTTTACAAAATTTAAACTTACTTAATTCAGTTGTTAAAAGAACTTCTAATAGAGTTCTGCGGGACAAAATAATAAATGGGATATATGATTGGTCATATAATCGTGGTTATATAGATGCGTTGTATACAAAATCTTTAACTGAGGGTATAAGAAGATTAGCTGAACTAACTCATTTTTTTGATAGACGAGTAATTGATGGAATTACAAACGGGTTCGGTCTTGTAAGTTTCTTTTTAGGAGAAGGTATCAAATATGTAGGGGGCGGACGCATCTCTTCTTATCTCTTATTGTATTTAGTTTTTGTATTAATTTTTTTATTAATTTATTCTTTTTTTAATTTCAATTTTTTATTGTGACATTTCATTTTTTACAGCATTTTCAAATCGATCATTTTTTATATATCGCAATGGACGATTCCATC